TTCTTCAAACTCCGATTCGTATTTTTCATATAGAAATCTCTGATCAACGATAGAACAAGATCCATTTTGCATCATATCTAACTGATTCCTTGGTTCGGACCGAAGAAGTAATGTCACTCGATTATTATCAAACTGACTCCAATATTTTTCTGTCCGTGAGGATCCCGCCAGAGCCAGAGTGCCTTCTACTTCTAATAGTAATAATAGTAATAGGCCATGAACTAGATCAGAATCATTCTCAACGAATCCATAAGAAGTGATCCAATTTTTTTCATCGTGTCTGGATGAAGACCAAAGATCTTGAGCGACCGATCCGGCAGAACAACTCAAAAGATAAAGAAGTATCGTTAATTTCTTCATGCTCGTTCCAAGTTCGAAGTACCATTTGTACAAATAAGAATCCCCTCCCTTACATGATTTCTTCTTCATATAGATAGATATAGGATCTATGGGGCAATTACTTAGAAGTACATTTTGTGTAACAGCCCTTCCTATCTGATAGAAAAGGATCCCATGATCCTGAACCGATCTTATCTGGGATCGAAAATCCCAAGTTTTTCTATGAAGAGCTGATCTAATTGTATTAGTTTCTATAATGGATTTCTTCTGTGTAATACTAATTGATAAGGCCTCATTGATAAGTGCTACAAGATCTCGCGCATTGGAACCCATGGTTATGGACCCGAATCCGTTAGTATGGAACATCTTCTTTTCCAAGTGAAATCCCCTAGTATATGAAAGAATGAAAAAGTGCTTTCGTTGTTGTGGAAGAAGAAGCCTTCGTATCTTAATGCATGTATTTAATTTATTCGGAGCTATTAGAGCGGGATCCACTTTTTGGGGAATATGAGTCGAAGCAATAACAAGAATCTTTCCAGTGTAACATCTTTCACAATCCCTGGAGAGATAGTTCTCTAATAGACCGAGGGATAAGTAATTCGACTCATTCACATGCAGATCATGAATGTTTGGAATCCATATTATGCAAGGAGACATTGCTTTTGCTAATTCGAATTGAAGGGTGATATCAAATAGGTCTATTTTCGGCGTCATATACATAGTTAGCACATTCGTCATAGTTAGCAGCTCCGTATCAATATCAAGGTCATCATCAATATCGTCACTATCATCAATATCGTCACTATCATCAATATCGATATCATCAATAAGATAACCTTTAGGCTTGTCATCCAGGAACTTGTTCGGAAATACCGTAATGAAAGGAACATAGGAGTTTGTCGCTAGGTATTTGACCAAACAGGATCGTCCAGTTCCTATAGAACCTATCACTAAAATACCTCTAGAAGGGGATAGGGCTAAGCGGAGCGAAAAGGGTTTTCCATGAGGAGATGGGGAATGAAAACTATTAGCCCCACACGAGGCTTGTGAATAAGTGATTGTCTGATAATGAGCAAGGAATATCCGTCTTTCTGCTAAACAGGATCTATTGAACTCATAATTCATTAGATCCTTTTGATGAATGTCAACTAAGTATCGTAAGGAAATTGATCCCGGTTGTTCAATCATTTGATAACCAGAGTCATTCTTTGATAAATGATCACTATGAGTCAGACTCAATAGAATTTGATCAATCCTTTTTTCTGTCGTTAAGGTGGAGAACTGAACCAAGAATTCTCTTTCTTCATCATCAATCGAATCACTGTTCGCGACCCAGAATTCTATTTTCTCATCAATCCAATCACCGTTCACGTTTTTTCTTTTTCTTATCAATGAATAGATCTCTTTACTTGTACGACTTAGATGTCTCGTATTTCTCGAAAAAATGATTCGATTGATGGGATTTGGTATGATACTTACAAGATCGATGAGATTGATCTTCCAATATTTCTTCTTAGAACGTATTGATTTGACCCCATAAGCGGGACCACCACCCAATAGCATGTTGCCACCAGAAGCAGAACCCCGTATTTCTTCCAGAGAATCTCCTAATTGTTCCAGAACAACTAGAAAGAGATTCTTTAACCAGAAAGGATTCAGTTCAGATGTAGGATACCTATCCAGAAGTTTTCGAAATTCCATCATGTATGATGGAATCATCAAAGATTTGATCTTTTCTAACTCTGTCTGTAACTCACTAGAGGCTCGGGAAACAAAGAGAAGATGTATACGAACGAGATATCCAGCAACAAGAAGAAGGAAAAAGATGGAATAGAGGAACTCCCGAGCATTTGTTGATCTCAGATGTGCCCATATCAATGGAACGGGTGACTCATTATTTCGATGAATCATTTCTTCGGACAGAAGAAGATTCTGTAAACATTGACTCGAAATCTCACTTATCAGAGTCCATTGTGGAAGAATCTTATGAGGAATTGGCCGTGATATATCTGATCCATGCATCATATCATGAAAAATGGATACAAATTTTTGACTACTACTCAGTATCGGCAATGGGTCTGAAAGAGTATCTAAAAGGGTGAAATTGAGATATTTGCACCCTGTCGAAGTAAGGAACCATGGCATATATGTTTGGAACAGA